CCTCAAATTGTAAACATGGATTGTCCAACTGGAAATGATAACAGAATGCATAGGTCAAACGAAGGAGTCCCAATAAGCGTATGAATATAGTATACCTATTTCCTCTATGAGGGAGAAAGCAAATTGAAGAACCCGCGGATATGTGCAAAACTTCAATTCTTCTTAGCCAAGGCTTTCCAACTCTTATAGTAGATAATATATAAAGCGATAGAGCTGGTGGATGGAAATGAAAATGTCCTCCAGAATGAAAGTGATAGAATATAGATAAAGAAAGGGCGCAAAACGCAGTCCTCCAACGGAATCAATGGCATTCCTTTCTTACTAGTCCTTACGAACTCTACATTGCTTACAAGGTTGAATAGCAGAAAGCCTTAGCTTTAGCTACTTCAATCTCTCCTTTCCTCATATTCGAGCAAGGAAAGCTGTACAAAGGAAAAGGTATTCTAAAGACTTGTTTGCAAAAAAAAATGAAAAATCTCTTACTTAGAAAAAGTACCTGCAGATTCCTGCCCAAAATTAACTGCTATTGAATCTAAGCCAATTGAATGGAATCAGATCATCCGTTTCTGGTATGTTGGGTGTCATCCTATCCAGTACTGGATGCAGTAGAAGGTGCTCTCGGGCGAATTCCCGGCTAAAAAGTACACTGAGTTAGGCGAGAATTGTCTCGAGATTGACAGATTGACTTAGGGGAATTAGGAGTTGTTTGGAGGTGGGTACCATGGAAGAGGTAGGTTATCCCTGAAAAAGGGACTCGGATAGGAATAGAGACTAGAAGCTGACAGCAAGCTCTTAGTCTTGGCTTCTTCTTCCTTTATTTTATGGAGACAGGGTTACTACCATACTTGGAGCACGAATTCATATGTAAGATGCCCAGTTGGATCACTAATTCATAGATTGAAAACCTCTAGAAAGGGCCTTTTTCCCAAAAGATTCCTAATCGAATTTCGTCGATATTGAATACCTTATTGACTTTGAGACTACTAATAGCAACGAAGCTGACTCGACCAGTTTACAACTTCGAAAGAAGGAGAGCGGAGATCTTTCTTTCAATCGAAGGGTCATGGGTTTTTTCATAGGCACCGGACTGAGGTATGAAATGAAGGACGAGTTTCACTCGCTTCGGGCTCAAGCTTAGATAGAAGAGTCCAATGAGCCCAAATGGAAATTCGATAGAAAACTAAAGCTGAGAAAGTCACAATCCATTGAATAAGATCGGCTAAAGGTGAGAGCTCAAAAAAGAAAGAAAAGAAGTCGCTCACCCGCCTACGATTGATTGGAGACTTATTCAATAGGTCCTCCTTTAGGGGTCTATTTTCTCTGACTTGACTCAGCTTGACCTACTTGACTCAGCGGTTAGAGTATCGCTTTCATACGGCGAGAGTCATTGGTTCAAATCCAATAGTAGGTAAACCCGGCCGAAACCCCAGCAAGAAAACCTCCTCAAAATATTTCCCTGGCAACCTTTTAAGGGAACCCGACCAGAAGCTTCGATTTGTCAAAGCTGCGCTAAAAGCCTTGAATTCAAAAGTGTAAGGTCGATAAAAGAATAAGAAAGAGGCCATAGAAGAACTAGACGCCATTCAATCCCAGCTATCCTTTTTCCAGTTCAATGAAAGGCTCGCAGAGCAGAAGAGTATATTATCAAATTGGATGAGTTGAACGGATACAGAAAAGGATGGGGACCACAATATCAAAGACTTCCACGCTACACTCACAGAAAGAAGGGCAAGGAAGACTATCAGTATCAGGAGAATAAAGGATGAGAGAGTGGAACCTGTGGAAGCCTACATCAAAAGAAAAGACAGGCGGAACTCTACTTTATTAATCTAGTGGGCACAGCTAGCAGAGTGGAGGGCCTCTATAATAGGTTAGGCTTCTTTCTTCTGGGAATTGGCAGTTGCTTTAGCAGCTGTGCATATCTTAACTAATGGGCTTAGTCCGAAAAGAATATTGCCTGCTCTTCGTAGAGCAACTATGTCACTTCTGTCTATTAGTGAAAGGCTAAGGCTCCATCCATCCGAACTTTCGAATGATTCCTCTATCAAAGTTATGAAATAAGTTTGTTAGAGAAAGCTAGGTTTCCCTAAGGAAGGGTTTTCTCGCTCAGTGTCATCGTTCCGGTGATCACCTTCAGGTCAGGATACTGAAGTGGAATGGATTGCATTTCAATCTTGCCTATGATGTTGATTATTTTCCCCAGCGTATGTGGTCTTGAAGAGCCTTTCAGCGGCTTAAAGGCTGGAATTTACGGACCGGACTACTACGTGTCGGTTCCTTTTCAATCTAAAAGAGCAAAAGCCTATTCTCCCACCTACCAGCAGCCTAATTCCCCCTCTTTCCAATCCTAGCTCTACGGTTGATTCGAGAAAGAGGAAGAGGACCGAAGGAACAACCTAAGAGACCAATCCAAATCCAAACCTCACCTCTTCGCTTCTTCCTCTCTAGGCTTAGGCTTTCACGGGAGCTCTCTTTTCTTTCTTGTTGAAGAAGCTGTTCAACTGTGGCTAATCTCCGCGAAGGTTCGCAGGAATATGCTTTTTGCCTTTAGCCTGGCACTTTCCATTTCATCAGCTGCTGTTAGCTCTCCAGGTAGCGACGGAACTTAGGGATGAACGGATTTCTAAGTTTTCCGCTTTGACTTTTAAGAAGAAAGTTACGAAGTCTCCCCGACTTTTATTTAGGGCCCGGCTACGATCCGATCTGTCTTCTCTTATACTAAGATATTTCTAGTTACCTTGCAAACACTCTAAGACGCAACAACAACGGTTATTCAACTAAGACTTTTCTTCCGATAACAAGAACAGAAACACCGGTTATTGCCTACACGGGTTATTCAAGACCGGCTACGAGAGCTGTACCACCGAATACTGAATCAATTGCTAGTCTTCCCACACCGCTGACTTTGACAGAAGCGGATTGCCAAGAGTTGATTCATTACCATTTGTCCTGAAAAGCCCAGGTGGAACATACAGTAAACCCTGCCCCAGTCATTCTAGCAGAAACTTTCCGATCACTTCATCATTGTAGACTCTGTGGAGAAGGAAGGTTCGTAGGATGTTAAGCAACATTTGACCTACGCCACACTTTCGATTCCCCGAAAGTTCTAATGGAAGGCATTGAAGGTCGGCAAAAAGCAAGCTAATTCGGGTTATATCAAGGAAACGGCTCTCTTAAAAATTCGAAGACAGAGGGAATTTGGCTATACCACACAAGATGACAGGCAGTGAATATCCCCGAGTGCCTCTTTTCCGCGAACTCTAAATAGACTTTAAGTAAGAATGTGGAACTCTTATTCGTTACTTTTGATCAAGACGAGGCGAAAGAAAAAAGAGCCAGACTGTCGTGTACTTTAAGGTGTCCTTCGATTCGGGGGGCGGCTTTTCTTTGAATGTGTCAAAATGAAGGTCCTCCCAGGGGCTCAATGCGATGGAAGGGTTGGGATTTTCTTTGAATATATAAGCCAAGAGTCAAAGATCCCGATTGGACTACACGGCGGAGCAGATTCTTTTAATAGCGGTTGCTAGTCAAAATCATAAGCCGAGCACAAGCCTACCTGCGGACTAGATTCTAATTATATCAAAACCCAAGGGTTGTTCGGACTGGTACGATCTTGACTTCGACTCCGACCCCCGAAGTCAGGTATGACGCTCCTATAATCATATGATGAATGTTTTAGAGGATCTGCAGGTCGTGAAGGGGATAAGAAGGACTCTTGGTGAAAGGATTTTTTCTGACCTTTCAAATCATCATCAACTAACTAGTTAATGAGACTTCTCCAGAAGAGTCTTCTTTTGAATGCCTTGAGGAGCTCCTCTTTTTATCAATCGTAACAAAGCAGAAATGATTTCGTCTTGTAGGGACGACCGACTTGGAATTGGAATGCAATGTTGGCATTTACATTCCCTTTTTCAACTTCAGGGCTTTAGCGTTCCGGATTCTAATCCTTTTTTGGTTCCCGGCTTACTCTAAGCTAGACAAAATCCCTTCTTTCAAAGTCACTAGAAAGATAATAAAAGAATCAAAAGGTCTAATGAGCTAACCAATCCTCCTATCCTATGGGAATGCTTTCCTAAACTCTGATTGCTCTTGCCGACTCGGAACGAAAAGATAGCGAGGGATTGAGAGATTCCTCGTTGGATTGGGAGACCAACTCGGAAAGAAAGAGGCTTGGATGCTAGGGGATAGCTTGAAGAACGAGTACCGGGAGAAAGGACCTTCTTTTGAGGAATGAGGATTAGGAAGCTTACTCGTAGAAAATCAAGTTGGCACCTACTAAACCAAGTGCCTGAAAAGGGGTAGTGAAAAAGGCGAAGGCAATCTCGGATTGTTCAGACACTGCCTTTGGTTCATTACCCATTGAGAAGGCAGTAGAAGAGGTAGCATTCGCAGACCAAAGCAAAGACGGCTGGGGATTGATTCTTCATAGCATAGCAAGAAGGAAGGGCGTGCTTAATACATAAGGACTAGTAGAGGCAGTAGAGGTCCTTCACCATGAAGATTGTATGCTTTCCTTTTCACTCAACAATGAAAGCTAAACGAAACCGATTCCAATCTCTTTTCCATTCAGAAAGAGAATCGATTATGTAGCTCACAGAAGGGGTGATCAAAGAAGTTGACTAAGTGAATGGGAATCCGATAGCTCTACCAGCCTTGGAAGAGTAGTCAGAGGCAATTCGCTAATATTGAACCTTTTCTATCATCTTTCTTTCCTCAAGCATGAAACGGAGTTGAGCGGTAGGCATTCCTTTCCATTACAGTGGGAAAGTGTATGCGAGTCATAGAGTTCTTCCAGTAAGGTTTGAGGTCACAGGTACCGATGCAGTGGAAAAGGAAAACTAGGATATAAACAAGACCCATTTGTTTCAAGTTTAGGGCCCCCTAGTGTTACAAGCTACTGCTTGCGAAGGAAAGAAAGAGTTGCTAAAGCTCCATGAAAACAGTCTCCTTAAGATAACCATGAATAAATTTCGCAAAGTTCTGTTAGGTTCTTAGTAGCAGTCTAAGACCTTTTCTTCTTTTACTTCACATAGCTTTTCGTCTCCTTGATAGCTGGAAGTTCTCCAAAAGTATGAAAAGCAGGAGGACTTTGTACCATCCATTCCAGTGTAGTTGAATTCAGTTCAAGAGCCCAAGGACTCGGAGCACATCTTTTGTTATTTCCACTGCTTAAAGTGATTGTTACGACCACGAAGAAACAACAAATCCCAACTACGGATATATAAGAGCCAAAACTGGAAAGGGCATTCCATCCAGCGTAAGCATCCGGATAATCTGGAATACGACGTGGCATACCTGAAAGCCCTAAGAAATGCATAGGAAAGAAGGTCAAATTAACCCCGAAAAAAGTGATCCAAAAATGGATTTGACCTAAAGTTTCAGGGTATGTCCGACCAAAGATTTTACCCACCCAATAGTAAAATCCTGCAAATAAAGCAAAAACGGCTCCCATAGAAAGTACATAATGGAAATGTGCAACCACATAATAAGTATCATGTAGAGCAATGTCTAGTCCTGAATTTGCCAGGACTATTCCAGTGAGTCCTCCTATGGTGAACAAAAAGATGAATCCTACAGCAAATAACATGGGTGTTTTGTATTGTATCGAACCCCCCCACATGGTAGCGATCCAACTAAAGATTTTGATTCCAGTGGGGACAGCTATGATCATGGTAGCTGCGGTGAAGTAGGCACGGGTATCTACGTCTAAGCCCACAGTAAACATATGATGAGCCCAAACAAGAAATCCTAAGACACCAATACTGATCATGGCATAAACCATGCCTAGATACCCGAAGACCGGTTTTCCCGAAAAAGTCGAAACGATATGACTTATGATACCGAATCCAGGCAGAATGAGAATATACACCTCTGGATGACCGAAGAACCAAAAGAGATGCTGGTATAAAATTGGGTCTCCCCCTCCAGCGGGATCAAAAAAGGTTGTATTAAAGTTTCGATCGGTTAATAACATGGTAATTGCCCCTGCCAGTACCGGGAGTGATAATAAAAGTAGGAATGCTGTCACTAGAACGGACCACACAAATAGGGGTAATCTATGCATAGTCATTCCAGGTCCACGCATGTTGAAGATAGTTGTTATAAAATTGATAGAACCTAAAATGGATGAAACACCAGATAGATGAAGACTAAAAATTGCTAAATCAACTGCTCCTCCAGAATGACTGGTAATACCACTTAAGGGCGGATAGACCGTCCACCCAGTGCCGCTACCTACTTCTACTAAGGCTGAGCTTAATAGGAGCAAGAGACTTGGTGGCAACAACCAGAATGAAATATTATTTAATCGTGGAAATGCCATGTCAGGTGCACCTATCAGAATCGGAACAAACCAATTACCAAATCCACCTATCATCGCCGGCATAACCATAAAAAAGATCATTAAAAAAGCATGAGCTGTTATTAAAACATTATAAAGTTGATGATTCCCCCCAAGAATTTGATCGCCGGGTCGTGCTAATTCCATACGAATCAGTACTGAGAAGCATGTGCCCATCACTCCAGCAATGGCACCGAAAATGAAATAGAGAGTCCCTATATCCTTGTGGTTTGTGGAGAACAGCCATCGAACCAGATTTTTCATAAATTTGAGATTCTTTCGTTTATTACCTTATCAGAAAGGGGTTAGGTATTTAGTAACTCGAGCATTTCTTGTTTACTCGAACAGCAAAGGAGAGGAGAGGTCCAACGGAACTTGCCGAGTGAAAGAGTTATTCTATGAAAGAAAATCTCGTAAGAGAAGAAATCTCTGACGGGTAGAAAGAGTTATCTCTTCATACACTAAGGAAAGTGTACATTGACTTGGTCAACAACCCAAGTCTTCCTACCCTACCTTGGTTATCCGCTTTCATGCTACCACTGAGCGGACTTTCCTATTATAAAGAATAAGATAGATTTGGCCCTATCGGGTTGGTTCTTCACCGAGTCCTATAATTTTCATTCGTCCTGCAAAACGCATCTTAGTAGCGGCTGGGAAGCCTTCGATACCGGAAATCGCTTTGAGCATATTTCATCTATGAACAGGTTCATTACTAGCATGGGGCACTGCCAAGGGAGTGAGGGCTTGAGCACTTGCTGAAGTGCCGGTTCTTCCAAGATTCCTTTGCAGGACGAACTACTTTCTTTTAGTTTTCGCTTTGACTTCACACTTCTCCATATTTAGTTTATACTAATAGGTAGGCTACTCTAATCTTCCAGGATCACTTTTCTAGTTCCATCATTTGATTTGCTTTTGTTTCCTCGTCGAGACAAAGCATAATAATAAGCAATGGAGATCCATGAAGCCATGATAGAGTTTTCACCTGATTCATACAGTACAGAAGGACGATAGCCTTTAGTCAAAATTCCTTATAGTAAGTGAATTATGACCCGACTTTCACCTCCGAAGAGGGAATTCCTGTTGATGTCAAACTCTTCCTCTCCTTTCAGTCGAGCTAGTTCTTTCTTCCCCGCTATAAGCTAACAACTGTGTTCTTACTTCCCACTTACTTCCCTGCAGTCCCATCTTATTAGACAAAGGGAACAGAAGAAAGAAATAGATATCTTTCAATGTGGGGAATCCTTACCTTAGCTGTCTTTACTTTCCTTGTTTAAAAGGCATCCAATCCAATGTTTCATAACTATTTGTTTATGGGGAATCGATTGTTAGTTAGCTGTCCAATTGAAAGCAGTCCCATGCCTTTAACCAACCGGCACCAGCAATTCAATTTTAAAATACTGCTCCTATTATCAGTCTCAGTTGCAGTTGAGGCTTCGTAGAAGGGCCGGATATACCTCTCCAGCAGGAGATTTCTTCCCGAGTCACTCTTCTTTCAGGCTTAAGGGGCAGCCAGGACATCAGAAGTCAATTCAAGACTTAACAGGATCGGTATATGGTTTTGCATCAAAGGCAATTCGCGGTGAAAGAAAGTAGTCTCTGTTAGCTCTTGCTTCAACCTTGACATCAGTCAATGAGGTTCCTAGGAAAGTCAATGATTTTGTTGCAAAAGCTCTTCTTCTAGCTACAAGCATTCCCTCTTCAGTGGAATGAACTACTTGTCAATGAAAGGGCCGTCAATTCCCCATCAACTTGATAAATTAGCATCGGAATCAGACTCTGAAAGGGAAGCGGATGCCACAACTACTGTAAAGTCAAGAGTTTCATAGGGAAGGTGACGCATCAAATGCTACTATAGTCGACTCAGTTACTGGTTTTGCTGTATTAGTAGCGAAAGGCTGAGGTTGAGGGAATTCTTCTTCCACTACTTACAATGAAAGAACTCTAAATGAAATAGTAGCTCTTGTTCCAGGAGCAGCAGAAAGGGATGCTTATGAAAACGAAGGAATGGAGAAGGTCTGCAAGCCATCTGAAGTCAATAATTTAGTTGCTTTACCAACAACGGGAAATTCTACTGGTTTTCCTGTATTAGTTGCTCTAAGCGGACTAAAAATCAAAAGAAAAAGAAGCTGTTGAGGTTCCGACGTAGGAGAATGAAGCCCTTACAGGAGGAGATTCCTCAGCTAATTAATTGACTTACCTTTCTGTTTCATTTGCAACTATAGTAGTAGTTACTGTAGGATTATTTCCTTCAATCTAATAGATTCTGGAGCCGCCCGAGTGCGATCCTCCTATTGAATATAGAGCTCCTAGAGCAACTCGTTGACTTTTCATCTAATGCCACTATTACAGCTACAAGCTCGACTCCTCCCTTTTTTACCTATAAGCAGCTTTCCTAAGAGTGTAGGATTGATAACTGAAGGGCTCAAAGGTATTGCTATTAAGCGAACTCACTTCTTGCCCAAGTGATTTCACTTCTATCACTTGCTTGAAATACTATTCCTTATATTGAGGTATGGAACCTCTTGAAAAGAAAACCCATAGAGTTGACCCCAATGAACTCCTCAGCTGCATCGCTCGTAGGGAAAGTTTCGACTGCTAGGAAAAACTGTTAATCACACCGGGCGGGCGAAGAAAAGAATTCCACTGGTGGCTGAGAGTGAACTATGTCACATACCCGGAACTGTAAATATCTGAAAGGAAATAGGATATGCTTAATGCTGGAAAGGCCCTAGTATTCTTTCTCGCGGAAAAGGAAAGGAAAGCAACTACAGCTGGATCGTAAGAGACAGGGACAACTACTAGAAAAAAATGAACCGGAAACTAGCACTCAAACTAGAAGGGCACGCGTACTATCAATATGATATTACCTCGGAATCAAAGGTAAAGAACTCTAGTTATACCTAGAAATCTCTTATCCTTCCTTAGTTGACCCTCCTCATGAATTATAATTACTATGAAAAGTAAGGGCAATACCTGGTACTGAAACTATAGATTATCCTGGAATTCAAATGGTACCTGGCTCTTTAGCCTTCCACCAAGAATGCAACTAGCAACTGTTGGACAATGCCAATAGAAAGAATTCCTCCAGCTATATTGAAAAAGCTACTTCAATTTCCCTTGTGGTGCAACTCACCAGACTGAAAGGTGGAAGAGGAAAAGGTAGGTATGTATGATGTCTCAACCCTAAGCTAAGTGGGCAGATAGGCTACCGATGAGTTGTTCTGCTTTGAATCTACTAATGCCATAGGATGTCTTTCAAGAGAACCTTTGTGTAGACGTAGATGTAACTCCTTCTGATGCGCACCCGAAGCTTTGGCTTAGTTATGCTCACCTTGCTTTCTAGCTCAGGGGATACCTAAGGTCAATTGAAAGCCGCCCAACAGATTAACCTGACTTTGAGGAAAAGCTCCGGGTGCTTACCTTGCCTTATTCATTGTATGGCTCTTTTCCGGCGCGAGCTAGCCTGTCTATAGTTTACCCGAGTATCCACTAGTGATAAAGAAAAGCAAAAAACAAGCAACAAGGGAATTAAGCAACCAAAAGAGACCTTCAACTAGCAAGAAAGCTACACCCGCCCAGATTTCTAGTTACAGGTTGGGAGATTTCATTCACGAAGTATTCGATAAAGAGAATGCAAGTGAGAAAGACGCAGACTTTGACTGAGCAATCTTAGTTAAGACCTCCGGTCTAGGGGGCCCAATCATTGCATTTGAAAGTAGCGCTAGAAAGCCTATAAAAGCTGTAAATTATGATATAGGCACGTAAACGTAACGTAAAGAAGGTAGCTTGCTTACTTACTCATGGAACTACTAACAACTGGAGGGGCAAGAAGATAGGGTAAGAAGCCAGGCCAGGCAAGGCGGGAAGAGGGTGAGAGATAGCTATAAGTGTTATTCGTTGGATGGGACGGACTTACTTCCTTAAACAAGAGAAGAGGCTGGGCTGACTAGAAGATGGATATTGCGGAACGCTATAAAAGGATAGCGACGGGATGTAGTGGTGGTTTTGTAGGTCCTTGGTTGCAGTGACATCAAGACTGACGAGTCCTCTCATTTCCGCAGTACCAACAAGACTAGCAGTAAGGGACGCAAAGGGTGTGCACTTGGAGAATTCGTTCCTAAGTCAACATCACGAGCAGGTCCTTCGGATATATAGCCGAGTGAATCTCGAAGCTTGCTCTCCAAAAGGAGGGCACCTCTGGAGTCAACCAGGGGTCTCTTCCAACTCTGTACTCTCCGAGCGGGTTGAGTGGGGAAATGACACTCAAACATCGGTTATGTGACCTGGTGCTTCGCCCTTGTCCCGAGAATACCCTTGTTTCCACTTTCTCAACCCTAACTTACTTCTTCTGGTTCTTTTGATCATTTTAATTCTTGCACTATGTTTTTTTCATAAGTGAGTTGAGTGACTTGTGACCATCCTTATAATTTATAATTGCATAAAAGGAGTCAGTCACTGACGCCGCTCCCAGAATCTTAGGTTGCTTTCTTTTCGTTTTAGGTAAAATAACCAAGGTTGCAAAAAGCTATGGGGGGCCCTCATAAATCCACCACTTATCAGACTGCGAATGCTAACAGTATCGAAGCGCACCAAGAGATTCCCGGTCGAACAAATTTCGTATAGAAAAAAAAAGATGTGTTTTGTCGAGTTTGCTTCGTCCTCTTTTTTTTGATTATTTTCCTTCCTTTAGGCGCTTGCTCTCAAAAAAAAGGGAAAGAGTCAAATAAAAAGCTACCTTTTATCAAGGCTAATTCCAACGGACTTCGCCCAGATCTTCATTCAATGGGACGACGTCAGTGCATCTTTCTGGATGATGAACGCCTCTGTCTCGCTCATAGATAGAGGAAGAGTACGCGCGCTAGCGCGCTACGGCTTACGAAGTTGATCGGGTCAGATAGCCCTTCGGGCAACCAACCGCACAAAAAATTCCGATCAACAACTTGGAGGGATGGCTGAGTGGCTTAAGGCATTGGTTTGCTAAATCGACATACAAGAAGATTGTATCATGGGTTCGAATCCCATTTCCTCCGGCGCGGAAGTGAAACGGGCGGGCGAAATGAGAAGAGCACTACTTAGTGACTAGGAGCGGGGAGCCCGTTGCGCATTTTTTTGTTTGACCGGCCTATCTTCTTTCTATAAGTAAGCTCCCTATGGCCGTCCAGTCCCTGGGCGGCTCTCGGTTCTTGAGCATGTTGGGAGATTAGTCGTCAATTGAAAGAGCTGCTCTAAAGCTTGACGAAGAAGTTTTCCCTATTAATTAGATTAGTAAAGGGCTTTTCCCTTACTAGTCAAGTGGTAAGGTAGGGCGCTCTTCGATGAAGAAAAGAAGAGACTTTTGGAAAAGTGGTTCAGCTCAGATGGTTAGAGCAAAGGACTGTAAATCCTTGTGTCAGTGGTTCGAATCCACAACCACTTCTATTCTCGGAGCTGAGGTATATGAAGAATGGCCTTTTGGTCCCTTTCGTCCAGTGGTTAGGACATCGTCTTTTCATGTCGAAGACACGGGTTCGATTCCCGTAAGGGATAGGTACTCATTCTCGGCCGCTTTCAGTTAGTGTTCATTGCTGAGGGATCCCGAGATCTCGAAGCAGATGAACAAGTGAGCTCCGCAGCCGTTAGTGCAAGGGCTCGATATTCCGTTTCCGTAGAAGAACGAGACGCTGTGGGCTGGCGTTTTGCGGACCAGGAGATAATATTGCATCCGAGAAACGTACAGAATCCAGTTGTAGACCTCCTCGTGGATGTACATCCTGCCCAGTCACTATCACAGAAGTCCTGAACATTGAGCTTGCTGTTTTTGTGAATATACAGCCCATGAAAGATGGTGCCTTTAACATAACGAAGGACACGCTTCAGGAGATAAAAATCAGCGAGTGTAGGCTCATGCATTCGCTGACAGACAATGTTCACGGCATAACTTATGTCTGGTCGAGTGAGAGTTAAGTATTGGGGAGCACCTACAATGCTGCGAAAGTAAGAAGGATCCGGATACTTAGCAGTGGAAACAGAGGAGTTGAGCTTAAGGGGCAGAGGAGTAGACATAGGTTTGCAATCTAACATCCCTGCATTGTTCAGCATCTGTTCAACATACTTGGTTTGGGATAGAAACAGACCCGAAGGATGAGTTTTGATCTGAATTCCCAGAAAATAGTGGACTGGTCCAAGGTCTTTCATTGAGAAGGTGGAGCTGAGCTGAAAGATCAACATATTGAGCAGAGTGTTGGAACTTGCCCGTGAGAAGAATATCATCCACGTAGAGAAGCAGATACATGACATCAGAATTGTTGTGATACGTGAACAGAGAAGGATCAGCTGAGCTGCAGACAAACCCAAACTCCAGAAGAAAATCGAAAATCGCTAAACTTGTCGAACCAAGCACTAGGCGCCTGTTTCAATCCGTAGAGAGCCTTACACACATGGGATGGATGAATAGGATTCGTAAAACCAGGAGGTTGATGCATATAAACTGTTTATTGAAGATACTCATGGAGAAATGCATTTTGAACATCCAATTGATTGATTGGCCAACCTCTAACTGTTGTGCAACATTCAAGATAGTACGAATAGTGGCTGTCCTCACAACCGGGACTGTAGGTCTCAACAAAGTCAATACCTTCTTCTTGATGAAATCCTTTAGCAACCAAGCGAGCCTTTAGGCGATCAAGAGTACCATAAGAATGTAATTTGGTTTTGAAGACCCATTTACAACCAAGAATATTCTGATTAACTGGAGGTGGAACAAGTATCCAAGTCTTGTTCCGAGAGAGAGAGCATAAAGTTCTTCCTGCATTGCTTGACACCATCCTGGATCCTTAAGGGCAGAAATAACAGATTTGGGTTCTTTTTTTTAATAGTGGTAGTAATAGTGTGAGACTATACTTGGGATTTCGTTTTTTTATGCCAGCCTTTGATCGGTAAGCATGGGGTGAGAGGAGTGGTTTTGAGGTAGTGGAAGAACTGTAGATGAAGAAAGCGTATTTGAGAGGGAAGTAGAATAACATGGAGAGGAAGGTGGGTCTGGTTCTCTGTTTAGTAAAGAAGAAGGTGGGGTTGGGGGAAGGTGGATTAGGTCAGTTGGTTAGGAATGTGAGGAAAGGAAGGGAAGGTTGGGCCAGGCAAGCCAGGTAAGCCAGGCAAGCTAGGGAAGTTGAAAAAGTTGGGCTAGAGAAGTTGGGAGTTGGTGTTTCCCTTGTTCCCAGTTGCTAGTGCCTGTGTAGCTAGTTCCCTTGTTCCCTGTAGCTAGTCCCCTGTTGTTAGGAATGGGACTAAAGAGCTCTAACAGAAGAGCGGCAAGAGCTTCTCTGAAAAGACCTGTTCTCTTATCGCTTTGAACATTCTCCTGGGTTCCTAGCCCAAAGAAAAAGACAAGGCTGAGTTGCCCCTTCTACCATCTGAGGTGGAATACGGATCAAGATTTGCTGAGTTTGTTCTATGGAATAGGCCAGACCCTCTCACTCTATCTCATGTCGGAGAAGATTATGTATGAATTTGAATACCCACGAACGTCTAAGAGGTCAGCTACTTAGTTGATTTTATTTAAGGTATCTCTTGATCGAAGGGTTCAAGCCGCTAAAGCGGAAAGATATATCTCTTCGCCTGAAGCGTTGTGGATTTAGGCGTGTCACGCCAACCTTCTGTAAGTTCCTGGATAATCGTTCCCGGATAATGCCTGCCGCAGGGACTAACCCTATCTTCGCGCATACTTCCTTGTTTGTCTGGGAGTTGAATCAGAAGCATCGAATGAAAGCTTCTTTACAGGACCTCTTCTATTTCCCTCCATTCTTCTTCCTAGTGACCTAGGAGTTGGGTTCGTGACATTTTTTCTTTCTGCTATTCAAGTAGCCCGGTCTGGTAAGTAAGGACTTTGCTCTCAGTAGAAGTCAAAAAGCCTTCAACAAGACCATCCGCTATTGAATCAGCTGCTATAGACTTAGCTAAAAAATGTCTTGCACGAGATTCAATGTTATGTGCTTGATTGCGATCACATTTTTCTCGTAGTTGATGAGCTGCCAACCTCCGGAATTGAGGGTTGTAGGTAGAGTTTCCTGCGTTCAACTTGGAGTTGGAAGAGTTGGATTTGGAGTTTATAAAAGCTGTTATTAGTTCCGACTCCCCGGTCTAGGCCTGGTACTTGTTAGTTCTAAGGTATCAGTGTCGCTACTTTCTGTAAAAAATTTTCTGCGAAGGGAAGCGGGAAAGACAAGGTTTCGAATCTTGGTCTAAGAACTTACACTACACTACGGAGGCACGGGCCAAGAGATCATAACAGTCAAATCCTCAACCTCACAAGCAGACAAGCTGGTGGATCATCTGATCTTGAAATAGGTCATCCCAGCTATCCCGATCTTTTCTCTCTTTATTTCGTCAGGTATCTGAATCATACGATTCCTCGGATGTAGCTTTTCACATTGGACCAAAACAAGGCCCGGAAACCCCGCTAGCTTTGTTGATAGAAAGTTAGCTTCCCGTGCTTGACTAGTAGGGCTAATGAACGACCCTTAACTTTTGAATGTTACGCCTTTCCTCGGTTACTCACAACGTAATCAACTCCATTGGTTATTTTCCCGGGAGGAACACCTATAGCCCCAATAGACTGATTTAGTAGGTATGATGTATTACTAGGAGTCTCTAAGTTCCTGCTTTGGTTGTCCCTGTCCGGG